TACAAAGAACTTCAGGACATTATAGCTATCCTGGGGTTGGACGAATTATCCGAAGAAGATCGTTTAACTGTAGCAAGAGCACGAAAAATTGAACGCTTCTTATCACAACCCTTCTTTGTGGCAGAAGTCTTTACTGGTTCTCCAGGGAAATATGTTGGTCTCGCCGAAACAATTAGGGGGTTTCGATTGATCCTTTCTGGGGAATTAGACAGTCTTCCCGAGCAGGCCTTTTATTTGGTAGGTAACATCGACGAAGCTACCGCGAAAGCTATGAACTTAGAAGGGGAGAGCAAATTGAAGAAATGACCTTAAATCTTTGTGTACTGACCCCTAATCGAATTATTTTGGATTCAGAAGTGAAAGAAATCATTTTATCTACTAATAGTGGACAAATTGGCGTATTACCAAACCACGCCCCTATTGCCACAGCGGTAGATATAGGTCTTTTGAGAATACGTCTCAACGACCAATGGTTAACGGTAGCCTTGATGGGTGGTTTCGCTAGAATAAGTAATAATGAGATCACCATTTTAGGTAATGATGCGGAGATGAGTACTGACATTGATCCGCAAGAGGCTCAACAAGCTCTTGAAATAGCTGAAGCTAACTTGAGTGGAGCTCAGGGAAAGAGACAAGCAATTGAGGCGAATCTAGCTCTCAGACGAGCTCGGACACGAGTAGAGGCTGTTAATGTTATTTCCTACTAGTAAAAAAAACACACATAAAAATAAGAAAAAGAAGTTCTTTAGAGGTTCTTTATTATATACCATATTTTGATTCTGCCAATTGAATACAATCAATTCTAGATGATACAACAAAAAAAAGAAGATGGCTAGAAAAACTTATTAGATACCAGAGTTGATGGTATCTAATAAGTTCTACCTACTATTGGATTTGAACCAATGACTTCCGCCGTATGAAAGCAATACTCTAACCACTGAGTTAAGTAGGTTATTCATCATCACAAAAAAGGACCCATCGCCTCGGGGATTATAGGTGGAATATTTTTTCTACGCAATACTAATCCATTAACAGTAAGCGGATTAAAGAACTCTCATGTGGGATCCGATCTTGACAAGAAATTCTCTATATGTTAAGATGTCTATGACAAGGGCTATAGCTCAGTTAGGTAGAGCACCTCGTTTACACGTGCGCCAATGCTTTTCAAAGGGGCCCATTATGCAATGAACATAATTGATCTTATTGAGAAATCGATGTCTTACTCCATAGATTCGAAGGAACAAGAGAACAATAGCCTGACAAATATTTGATTTGGTCCGATTCGAGTGCGAATTCAGGTGCCAAATGAAATAGAACCTGCCATTGATTTGCTAATTGATAAGGTAAATACCAGCCCATTCAATGCTAGGCATAATGAGTATAAGGGACTCAAAAGAACCTCTTTTTATCCTATGAACTTTAAGGTGTATGAAGTCTCATATTTGACTCTTGTAGCGGAGCGATAGAGATTCCATTTAACTTAGGTTAATCTAGGCCAGAGGCAGACCTAAGTCAAGGTAACCCCTCTTTGAAACACTTTGGTATTGTTCCTAGATCAGAATACAAATCATGAATCACAGAACACATGGAGCCATCTTATTATCTTCCTGTAAAAAAGAAAAAATATGGTGGACTAACTGATCTTTATATTAATCAGTTGATGAAAGAGCCCAATGCAAGAAAATGCATGTTGGGTCTTTGAAACCGTTCGCATCATTTCGATAATAATTAGTTTGATCTGTTTTACCGAGAAGGTCTACGGTTCGAGTCCGTATAGCCCTAACACATTCCACTTTTTTTTTCGTTTTGATTGAAAAAAAGGTGGAAATGGATTAAGAATTAAATTAATGCATTTTATATTTATATTTTTATAATATAAAATGAACTAGAAAAATATAGTTATACTAATATGATTTCTTACGCTATAATTAGTCTTATTTATTAGTATTCTAATTATACTATTTTTTTGTATTTAATTGAATTACTTTTTAAAAAGAGAAACCGAGATAAAGTAAGAGAGTTTTCTTTGGGTGGGAACATCCTATATCGATACCATATCTAAATGGAATAAAAAAAAAATGGTAAGTGGGGTTCCATTGTATGAAAATAAGGCATGCACCATGGTAAACAAACTCTAAACGCAAACAAACTCTAAACTATGTAGTTTTATTTGATCAAAAAAAAGTTCCCTTTTCCTTTAAGAAGTTCTGGATGAATTTACAATTGAAATTCAAATCGAATAATTCAACCTATATTAATAGGAGTCCATTTATGTTTCTGCTTCACGAATATGATATTTTCTGGGCATTTCTAATAATATCGGGTGCTATTCCTATTTTGGCATTTGTAATTTCCGGAGTTTTAGCCCCAATTAGTGAAGGACCAGAGAAGCTCTCTAGTTATGAATCAGGTATAGAACCCATGGGAGACGCTTGGTTACAATTCCGAATCCGCTATTACATGTTTGCTCTAGTTTTTGTTGTTTTTGACGTTGAAACGG